GTAGGCCCACCACTTCACTTTCACTTAGGCCCGGGCCAAGTCAGTGGGGGGACCCTGTCGGGCTCCTCCCCCCCCAAAAAAAAAAACTGTACGTGAGAGTTTCCCTTCATGCGGCTCGAATCATTCTCAGATGCCCGGAGAGGCATTCTTTCCTTGTTTGTTGGGTTGGTCCACGCGCGCGCAACCGAGCACCGGCCGCAACAGCAGGAAACTATGACCAATAGAGTCAGACACTTAGCTACATCCGCACGCAAAAGGAATGTGGTTCTGGTTGAGGCTTTCTTTCCCTTATTAGTAAAGGGGGCGCGGGACGTTCGCGGAGTCCGTGCCTTCCGTACCACCACAGGACTGGTTGTTCTTGGGCGGATCCCGCTCCTAAACATAAGGGATAGGGGGAAGGTGGCCGGGCCTATCATATCAAAAGGGTTGTAGAAAGAGAACTGGGCCACCTATTTCATTCGGGGTCCCGGGGCAGGGGCCCGCCCGATTCGACCGACTTTTGGATAACAAGAAGGCGAGCGGATCTGCTTTGATCAAGGAAAAAGCCCAGTCCGCCACCAACTCGGTGCAGGTCACGTGACCTACAGCTTGGCCTTCGCTTTTTGAGGCTTCCTCTACCCACATCTCTATGTGCCCGCAGCACTTCCATATGGAGAAAGATAGGCTTACCATGTTCCATCAATAGCACCTAACCTATGCCGATTTTGGCGGACCGTGCTCCACCCCGGTGAACTCATGCGGTTCCGACGTGCCCAGAGGCCAGAGGCGAATCCGTTCACGGTCCGTAGGACCAACACCATTCGAAGGTGGGTGGCCCGCCCCGCCTAGAACAGTCATGTTTGACTGGGCTTACACACATTCGCTCACTTACGCTGTCCCCCCCCAGCTCACCCTAGCCCCGGGCCTTTTGCTCTTCTAACGTAAGCTCCAAGGCCTCACACCAAGTCTTCACTGACATAATATGCATGCTTAAGTAGGGTCAGGCAGAACCGTTGTTGCCTGATGGGAACTTCCCCCATATTGCTATCAATGTCTTCATGTCGCACGACCTCTTAACATTACACCACTGAATCCCCAATCCTTTGCTTGCTGTGCAGTGACAGTACCAATATCCACTAATCGTTGTTTCCAGATACGGTTGCCGGTTGACATCTCTTCTAATTCGTCGATACGAGAAGCAAATTGTTGTGTGGAGGAATCACAATCTCGACATAAGCCAAGAGGCAGATCTTGTGCCACTCCACCTGGTCGTATGAAACTGGCATGCATCCTGGCTCCCGAGACTCTTTCATAGAATTCCAACAATTTCTCCCGCTCCTCAGAAGCCCACAGGAACGGAGTTGATGCTCCCACATCCATAGCATGAGTAGTTAAAGCAAGTGAATGATTTGAAATTCGAGTGATTTCACGGAATAACACTCGTATATATTGAGCTCGTAATGGTACCTCGCAATTCAAAAGTCTCTCTACGGCTGAAGAATGAGCGTGTTCTTGGGCCATCGTAGAAACATAGATAGGGTCGACGACGGAACGAACAACGAAACTTTACGACAGCTTTTTCGTACACGTTCACTTGCATCACATACACAAGTGCTCTCTGAACCGTGCAATAAGGTCACCCATAACACGGCTCTCCCACTTGAGTTACCTTAGCCCCAGGCCATGCTATTCAATGATATTGGAAAAATGGCAGCGTAACGTAACAACTAGTATCGAAAGCTGAGGGAAGGAAAGCGTTTCAATAGGAGCCCTACTTCCCTCTTTGCGACCTCATCACTTCAATTCAAGCGCAAACCAATCTCTTTCTTAGTCACCGGGCGGAGCGCACCTTTGGTACTTCAGTAGGGCGAGCTGTTTGATAGTGACTTCTTTCGTTTGGTAGGGCGACGAAAGGCTACTTCAATCTAGGAAACAGCCGGAAACTCGAGAGGGTCGCCTTTGGAAGCGTTCGCCGGTAACCAAAGCGTATCGTTCCCGAAACCACTTTTGTACTTTGCTTATATATAGTTTAGGTTATGCAATAGAAGGGGCTTGGCTCTGGATCCCCCTGCTTGCAGAAATGAATGGATCAGAAGGGGGCTGGGTTCTATTTCCGGGCCGGGCGGGAGGTTAAGGCCATAAGAGAAGATTGCCCTCCCGGTAAGGAAGAGAGGAAAAAGGTGCTGTCATCTATCTCGACCAGTTTCCCGAGGCGTTGGAAATCCAGACCGGCTCAGAGAATCACTGGTGCCTAAGGCGCCCTTCGTTTCGCCAACAAAGAAGTCACCCTTGACGATCTCCCATTCCTTCCCTGCCGAGCCGCCTCTCTTCGCCATTCGAAGTACTACCTCTGCCTTCCCTTTCTATAACATACCCAGGCGCCCTCCTTTCCAATCACTAAGAAAAAATCAATACCAATCAAATCAAAGCCCTATCATTGTAAAGCTTTGTCTGTCATTTTTCGGCCCCAGGAGAGTTTACTCGACCCATTCCCCAGTCTCCCGCACTGCTCAAGTAAGTGTGCGACTCCGTATGAGGACCTCCTTCCCTTCTGCCCACTCTCCGTTCACACGGTTCTCAAAGCGGAGGAGGAAGGGTGGGCAGCAGGTACCACGAGCCCTCTGTCCCACACATCTATCCAGAAGCTAGTGTAGTTCACCGGTTCCACCGAATGCTCCTATCTCTCGGCAAAGATCGTGTGAGTGTGCAGTTATGCTTCGGATGCTTCGCCATAGAATAGATCGACCCAGTTCCCGTTCTTTTCCGGTGCACTCGCTTTATATCTCCGACACACAAGGAAGGACGCGGTGGGAAGGAAGCAGCCCTAGCCTCTGGCCGGCCGATCATTCCGCTGGCATCTTGCATTCACGCCCCCGTTTGACTGCCGCTCGGGGATGTAGTTGTAGATACGTTAGTCTTAGTGGGTCGTTGGCTCCACCTGTTATCTCCTTCTACGACATGCTGTTGTCGTCGCCATATTCCATATGTCACTTAGTCATCTCTGCCTCGCTGCGGGCCAGCACCTTCGAAAGAAACGGAGGACTTCATTCAGTGACTCCGCGATCGCCCTCTGAACGATCAGAATAAGGTAAAGCTTGAAGATGAATTTTATACTCTATTAATTTCTCAGTCTCTCTAGTTGGGTGGCGCCGATTGGTCTTTTGACCAGATCCCCCTAAAAACCATAAGTGGGGGTCTCCCCCCATGCAGCTTATGCCATTCGAGGTGGCCTAGCCCAGCATTCATTCGAAAATCCTGTAGTGAAATTGAGACTAGACTGCTCGACCTCGGAAGCAAATTCGCGTGTAGGCTGCGTTGTCTATCGTACCATTGACTTTATTTATTCATTGAACTTACTTTATAAAATAAATTCCATTTTTTATATAGGCTCGCTCCCCAAGAATTCATGCACTTCCCTTTACTCCATAGGGCCTTCTCTATCTAATAGGGGAAAAGCCTTCCATTTCCGTCAAATGACCCGGCCTCCCCTGGCTCTTCCACCGTCCGGGCTCCCTTTCCTCCCTATGCTCCCCGGCGCAGGCCTACCACGCTTCGCGCCTGCGGCGTTTTCGCCAGACGGTCTTTGCCAGTAGTGTCATCCTCCCCGCTGGCTGTATGGGTGTGTTGTCCCTCGCTGCTGCGTTCTGTTAGGCTATGGATTACAGGAACAAATGTAGTTGAAGGGGACAGCAGGCGGGCTACACGTTCCACTGTCCCGAGATGTGAGGTGCAGGTGGTGATGATCACCCCGGGGTATGCGCTAGCGCCCTTGACAGGCACTCCAGGACCCGCCAACGCTCATGAAAACCCGGGTCGGTCGGTCCTCCATTCATCCGACCGGAGGTGTGGATAACGAGGCCACCTTCACAACCTTCTCCCTTCTGTCCCTATGTTGTAGTAAGGTAGGGCGGTTCTCTTGAGTTGCTCAGGCGCCCCTTAGCCCGGTGCTAAACGCGCTACGGAACCTCCACCGTGCCGGGGGACCAAGCAGGGCATAGCTAGCGGCATAGGAGCCGACTCGGCGTCAGCGGCTTCGTGCCGCACTGGAGTGATCCAATATGTGGTTCCGCACGTTCCACCACTTCTCCGTTCATTTCCAATACTGATCGTGAAACACCATGAGCAGCAGGATGTTGAGGTCCGGAATTCGAAGTGAAATTTTTGATTTGCCCGTTCCTAGTCGTCATGGGAAAGAAAGGAAGAAATAAGAAAGAGATTATCCCCTAAGAGCTTGTCCAGTACTACCAGTACCAGAAATGCATCTCCTTCGCCCGCGCGCGATAGCTCTACCTGGCGTGCCGCCTTGCATGCAAGCGAAGCGCTATTGGCGGAAATAAATAGCTCACTGAGTAATGAAAAGCCCTTACCTTTGAAAGCTGAAGGAAGGCAGTGCCCTCGATTGTTCCAGAGAGAAGGATCATGGCGCCCCAGAACCGTGACATCCAGCAGCAGCATCTCCTTGCGCGCGAGAGACTTCTATGCCAGCCGTTATTCTCGGCTCTGTTATGAAAGACTCATCTTACAGGTGTTCCCTAATGAGGGATTTTAGGAGATTAGGGTTCTCCTTTATCTCCTCCACCCGGGTTTCAGTATCCATCTCCGCAGATATTTCCGGATCGCGAGACATAATGTTCTCTGCGGCACTGGAATATCTTTCTGCCATTTCCGGAAAGTGAACGGACAGCCGCCCTTTCCCCTTCTCACAATGTTCCCGAACTAGCTCAAGAATCAAAGTGTGAATGGCACTTCGAAGTGCCTCACGTGGGGAACTTCCACCGGTCCTGGAGCCAGCGGGTTCTGAATGACCTCCCTCTCACGGTAAAAAAAGTGGTTAACCATCTCGATCAAATCCATATCGTCCATCCGAAAAACCTGTCCCAACTACAGCCAATTCCCTGTTTCCCCTCGAAAAGCCAACCCTACTCAATTTGTTCTAGAAATGCTAACCAAGTGACACACTGGGGCCATGGGTCATGAAAGAGGTTGACCCCCATCCCCCTTCACTATGTATGGCTAATGAACTCCTCGCTTTAGTCCGGTCTTTTCCTTCTTTTGGCTCGGGTAGATGGTCGCCGTGGTAGTAATGTCCCGGAGCCCGGCTACCGACCCGAGGCGCCGATCGGGAAAGTAATAAAGGGACGTTAAACGTAATTCTAGAAGGGCGTTACCACAAAAAAAAAATCCGAGTCTTGGCAGTTCAAGTGACAGTTTATTAGACCCGTACCACTAAGATGGCGGGGAAACTGACTTCCGAGAGAGCAGCTTTCGCCTCGGTAATTACCTAACGAGAGAGAGCCGATGCCAAAGTAGCCCTTTACGCGAGGGAACGCCAGACAGACTGACCTCTGCTAACTACGTTTTATATAGACTGGAAGCTGGAGAGATACTATACTAAGGTATAGTGCCGCTACCAGAGAAGGCTGTTTCATGCTAGGCGTCCAGACCTACTACGCCCGAGCCGCTTCCCCGGCACACTTGCTATATCCACTAACGCTTCATCCTACCGACTATACCTGAGATAAAGCCGTTCTATAACAATTCAAGACAACAAGAAAGCAAGAAAACGATAGCGATCGGTTTGGGAGCGTCACGGGGGGGCGAGAGCTGAGCCCGCACGCTCTATGCTTTTCCCCAGCTTTCCTTCCAGTAATTTATTCTATCTCTTGTACCCCCTGTGTCTAGGGATTCCTGGGGCATGAGTTAAGCATATAGTTGATTGCTCTTTCTTTCGATTGAGCGTCGGTACTTTTGGAATATCTCTCTGTAGGCGTGCAAAACAACAAAGCTACTGCTCCTCGGGCGGTGAGGTGGACAATCCCTTACTCTAGCTCCAGAGGAGCATCTTTGCATGAATCAATACTAACTCCTCAGTCAGCTGACCTTCGATTTCGGAGATTAGAGCAGAAGAACTCCGTAACGACGGAGAAAGGTTTCGCCGAAGCAAGTGCCTTAGTTCTTCTTCATATTTTTGGTATTTTTCGAATTATAATAATATAATAAAGCAAGCACACTTGCCTTGCCCATTTATATTTACGATTTATTTTTTACTCGATTCATAAACTTCTCTCAACCCAATTCGATTCTTTTTTCGACCGGGAGGAGGGGCTATATGGGGCATCTATCCACGGGGGCCTGCACCTTATTATAGGAAAGGGGAGAAGGACGAACTTCATTCGGTAGCAGCGGGGTATCGAGTCATTGGTAACACCGCCTCATTTCGGAACCGGATCGAAACCCGACTCACTTAAATGTCCTAGCGAGGGGTATCGATAAGGGTTGGATGCGAACCCCTCCCATGAGAAAGAAAGGAGCCTAGCAGCCTTTTATCTGTCTATTCCTGATCGAATTCCCTCCCTGTCATCGTATCTTGTGTGAGAATCGCTTTCGGGCTTCTTAGCGCTTTCCCATCAGTGGCAGTTTTGTCTCCCGTCCCCACCGATAGTAACTGATCAACCTACTGTTGGAGTTCAAGAGCATATCTTTTTCCATTATTGGTATCTTTCTATCTCGGAGTGGACTAAGGCATCAATCTGAACTCCAAGTGGGAATAAATGCTTCCCTTGAAAGAAGCACAAGCGAAACGATACCTAGATCCGGCTGGGAAACTACAATGTTTCTTAGGTTAGATTGGCAATAAGTACTTCAACCATTTTCTCCACTAAGTAAGCTTGCCCCATGAGCTTTTCATTCCTCTTTCGTCCTTTCCTTTTTCTATGGTTACCCGGAATCAGTACCAAGTTAAGTTGACCTGGAATCGGTGTACCAGGTAAAGCCAATTTCAAGTTAAGCTTTAAGAAAAAGACGTTTCACTTTTTTTGATGGAAAATGAAGACTGATTATCTCCTTGGCAAAGGGAATCCCCTTTCTCTAATAATTAATAAGGGTTCCAAACCTATCTTACTAATAATAAGAAAGGGGCTGCTAGTTGTAGCGCGCTAGCGCCCCTATAGAGTAAGGCTCTTCTTCTGCGAGACTCCATCAAAATCCGCCACTCGTTGGTTGGTGTTCAATTCTTTTTATTGAGACTATGCCTTCAATTCCATTCTTCGTTTCCCTAGTCGCAGTATTCTTGCTCAACTCAACATGCATTTTATAGTGCCGTGCCGGGCCGATAGGCGCGCCGCAGTCACGCATTCGAGCAAGATTGCCTTTCTTCGCTATGTAAATAGAGGGCCGGAATAAGTGCCAGACCCTCAACAAAAGAATGGATTAAGGTGATGGAGTGTTATCAGGAGACGCTAGGCTTCGGAATTGAAAAAAGTGCTTTTTTTTTTCGTCAGCTCATCAAGTTCTTGTTTGATCTGCCGCTGTTAGAACACCACAATATTCGTCCTTTTGGGGTTAATGCTCTCAATGGTGAATCGATCATTCGATATCCTTTTACTTATGAGAGGACGGAATGGAAGAAAAGTAATGAAACCCGCGATGGCTACTGAATAACCTCCTTTTACTTTCTCAATAATAAAGCCTTTGACCTTTGTATTCGTTCGCCAAATCTTGTTCAGTTCCATCCAAGCTCGGTTTTGTCTGAATCTTCGTGGAAGAAGAAGAAGCGGTTCACCAGCCACTACATCTGTGGATCCCACCAAATCATTAAACCTGGCGGCTGCTCGCTCTTTGATCAGTGATTCACCGGCCACTACATCGATGAAGAATCTCTCCAAAATCTGCTTTTTGATCAGTGATTCACCGGCCACTACATCTGTGGATCCCACCGTATTCTCAAACCTGGTGGCTCGGTTGATTGGCACTCCTGTAGGCTCATCTTGCATACAAATTCTGGGGGTCCCAGGTCCTGCATCCACCAAGAACATTTCTTCCCTTAAGCGTAAAACTTCAGATTGTAAGGCATTTCCACTACATAAGAAAACACTGGAATTAGATCTTGGAAATGATCGACTCAAATAGATGCTCATCATAAGCTTTTTTTCCTCCTCTTCCTATTGATCAGAAGCACCCAGCAGCGCCCCCTTTACCCCTTATTGATTGGCGCTTAGCTCGGTCTTGCTCATATTGCTCCCGGGCCTCCGGGGTAATTTGGGAAAAAAGCTCGTCCCGGGCCCTCCTTTTCGCGGCGGCCCACTCAAGGGCCTTGTGCACATGCGGATCGGCCCTCCTCAGATTCGGAGAAAAAAAAAGGGACCTAGCTAGTTCTCGAACACCGCCTTGTATTTAAAAAAAAAAAGAAAGTTCCGAGACCAATGCTATCTGCTCATCTTTCTTTACCTAAGCTAGATAACTAGCTAGTTAGAAATGCCATACCTTTCCAGAAGTCCCTTTGGTTATGTGATTACAAGCTAACTTGCCATGCTGATTGAAAGAAAGCATTCCTTAGCTAACAGTAGTGCTTTTAACACTCTCTTGCCGCTGCTAGTTAATCTGTTGGAGGGAAGCTGCTAACTGTGAAGGATGCTTTGACCGACAATGCCGATTCCTAATTAGTGAGCGGAGCCTGGTCTGGGATCAAATGAATCCCTTCTTTCTATTAATAGGAAGTTACTTGCATAAAGAGAGCGGATGTCCCGGAGTTAGACAAGTGACAGGTAGAGCTAATAGAGCTAAAGGAAACTAGATCTGTAGAAGGAAACCTCCGAGAAGTGTCGATTGTATGTAAGAAAGAAGTATGCATCCTCCCGGACACCCAATCCCTTCTGACCCATGAGTTTGGGCATGTTCCGAACTTAGCTATTCGGGAAACAGGTATTAGGTATTGGATTCCGCTTGAACTAATAGACAGAGGGGCCGACTATCTGGATCTGGTTCGAATCTGTACTGGATTGACTGTCCAAGCTATATAGCTGATAAGCTTATCTATCTTCTATAAGATATAAAGCTATAGATCTAAAGCTATATATTTAGAATAGATATGCTTTGAAAGGTTTACAATTATTGTTGGGGACTGAAATGGTACAGAATACCCTTTAGGGAATTAGAAAGAATTCCAATCAGAATCCAAGTATGAATGCCCGCTTTAACTTCTAGCTTTGAAAGACCGGGAACCTTGTCCGGAGCTGGCATGACTGTACGAGTTCCTTTCCTATTTTTACACAAAGAGCTTTTTCTATTTAATATAATTAGGAAAGATTGGCTTTATTCCCCTTCTCTTCCTCAAATCCCACACTCGCCTCCTTGGTTAGGTCAATCAGTCCCTTGACTGATGCCATCCTTCACTAATTCAGTCTTTTCTATTTGGCCTTAAAGAGCAATAGACTCTTCCTAGTGTAGCAGCTAAGACGATTCGTTCAAAGCAAAGATGGGTGCCTCCCACGCTTCCTCCTGTTCTCCTTCGATAAGTGCCTAAGCTCAGTCTTTGTCTTGATGAATGCTAGATTTCTAAACAAGAAGGGGAAGGGTCCAATCTTCTCTCCCGGGATGGTGTGGTGAGGTTTAGCCCTTCCGTCCCCTGAGCGCCCGGACACCAATAGCGCACTAGCCGTAAGATAAAATAGTAGACAAGAAAGAATGAAAGTCATGATAAGGCTTAGGAGGTGTCGAATACGGCCACTCTAAGCCTCGACCAGTTAGACAACTCCCTATTTATAGCATATATCGCAGTGGTAAAGATGAGCTGGGTCAGTAATCGGCGAGACGTGGCATGTGAGTAGCCCTTCACCCAGAGGATTGTCCTTTCCGACGGTGCTGTGTGCCCAGAGCTAGCGAAATGGCCTATGTTACGTCCTAACTGGATGTCTCATAGCGAGATAGAATCTAACTCCCCCGGTTAGAAGAAACCTCTCGATTGGCTGATCTGGAACTACTACCACGTGCTTCTTTTAATTGTCTCTCCACCTTGCTTGAAAACAGAATATTAAGTCCAATAGGGCTGCAATTGAACCACATCACTGATTTCTGGACGTAGCCCACCAATGTAACGAGAAAAAATCTGTTCTTCTGGCTCCATGATATCACAACGCATCATAAATAAGATGATAAAATTCAGCCGTGTACTCCTCCACTGACAACTCCCTCTGCTGCGTCGTTCTACAACAGGATACTGAAATGGGACCAGGAAGACAACCCACCACTGGAACTTGCTTTGCTCGCGCTCCGCTCGCTCCCACCTGTCTTCTTCCCACTATAGTGAATGATCTTCACCATAGCAGGAACCTCACTAACCTTATAGGCCTGTTACTCTAACCACTGGGATCCCCTCCAGCTTTCCCACCCACCGTAAACGATTACTAACTGAAACCTTCAACCTTCGATCGGAATACGAATGAGATCCACAATGTCATCATTCTTCCAATCCCGTTTTGGGAAAGTGCTTTCTGACCAGGTCCGAAAAGCTGGCATATGGGTGCCCCGCGGGGAGGTTTTTTAACTTTTCTACGTCTAGGTTTATTAATTCTTTTAATTCTATTTCCATAGCTTTTGTCGTTTGGATTAACTCAATGTTCAAGGCTTTTGATAGGTCCTCATCACTGATATTGATATTCCCATCAATTAGCCTACTTTTCTCCCATTCTTCGAGCTTATCCCTTGCAATGCGAATAAACATTTCTTGTGTCATTGCCTTGTGTTGTTCACTTTCAGGTTTGATATATGTATAAGAATATATATCTTCGTTCTGTACGTTGTTGGGAGAACTATCAATATCGGGAGTAGGGGTGGAAGAAGACGACGCGGGCGAGACGGATTGCCGTGGAGAAGAGTTCCTTGTCCGAATCTCCCTCGCTGGAAGCATGTCCAATAAGAGAATCCGGTGGAGATTTTTGTGGGCCGGCATCAACCCTGTGCGAACCTTGGTTAATTGTCTCGTTTCCGCCCGTCATCATCTTTGTTATGCTTCCGTCAAAGATCCCGAAAGGTAGAATCAAAAACAAAAGGAGCCATCCTTCACAGCCTAAGCCCCTACTCAACAGGACTCGACTCCCAAGAGAGCACCCCATTTTAGAAACTAGAGACTGAAAGAAATCCATTTTTCCTAGTTTCAGACAAAGAAAATAGTAAACGAAAAGGACAAAAAGGATGAATACCGAAGAGAGAATGCGGCGTTGTATTATTGTAAGTTCTCTGTTCCGAACATTTCCTGAAAGTAGACGACAAGTTTTAAATCTTAATGCGGGCAAGGCCTATCTCGTTGAAAAAGTCTTTTTCGCCACAAAGGGGCTATGGGACTCGAACCCAAATATTCCAGCCAGTACCCCTCACGAATAGAATAAATGACGACTTTCAAACACGAGCCGTTCCCATTTCAGACTACTCAACGGTAGACTTACTTCGTTCTTGAACCTGTGACTGATAGCTCAAGCTCGCCAATCAATAAGAGACGGCTCTCTCTGCAGCAAGTGCCAAATCATACTCAAAAGAAGAGTTTGACATATACTCAATCGAAGAGCTTGCTCCTGGCTCATCATCAGAAGAAGCTGCCGTAGAAGCTCTTTCATCATCAGCAGAAGCGAGAAGAGCAATAGCAAGACCATTGATCTAAGAAGAAGGGAATTTCCTTGCTCTAGTCAAGTAGCTGGTCCTAGGCCCTAAAAGAAGGACAATTAACGCATTTGTTGACACGACTTATTGTGGTGAAGCCTACATAGCCCATAACCCCTCAAGTTGTGGACTCAGAAAGCGGAGAAATAAATAGACTCGAACTAATGGACAGATGACCGCCAGGGATCGACCAATAAGCGGTTGGACAGGAGGACATATTTATAGTTACAGACATCTGACCATTGAATAACATAAAGTCATTGAAATAGGCGCTTAGTCAGCCTGAAAGGCTTGTTCTTAAGATTTGGTTGGAATCAATCTCTTTCTTTAAAGTCCAGCTTGAAAAGAGCTCTATACTAAAAAACCCACCAACCGCCCACCCTTCCTCTTATCCAGGCGACAGCAAGAAGTAAACCTTCGCTACACCAAAGCACTAGCGGCACATCAAAGAATTTCGACTGCTTATTCATTCGATCCGCTAAACGAACGAGCCCGAATAGGGGTGGAAGACTGCTTTGCATACTCTCTGATGCATTCTTTTCGATACAGTACGGTATACTGAACACCAACCCAATCTTGACGTAAGAAAGCGACACTTAATGAAGAAAAACCTCGCCTGACGTGAACGGCCGCTTTCTTGAAACTAATTCATAGGCGCTTTCAGTTAGTTATACTTAACTAAATAAACAAATATAACAAGCGTGCGATATGCAGCATCAACCCAACCAAACTCTTAGTTTTCGAAGGCCGAAGGAGAATGCGCTTTTGAGTCAACAAGCTTACCTTATTTATATTATAGAAAGGTTTGGAACCCGTTTTCGAAGCTGGCTTTAAAGCTTACGTACGTGGTAGCAGCATATCGTACTAGATCTGTAACCTATAGCATCATTAATAGAGCTAGCGGCAAATTCTTTAGCACTCGTGCTTTCATTATGGATTAACTAGCACGAGCAGTGGCTTCAGTAGCTTATCCGGGGTACCTCCTGTAGTGGAGGAGGCAAAGCACCAGTGGTAGCATCAATACCGGCATAACCTTTTTTTTACAATAAAGAAAGGACTGGTACTGAACTAGTAGATACGGTTGAGTCAGTTGTTGATCCAGAAGCGGTAGAAGTGGTAGTAGCATACCTTCCCTATCAAGAGCTAGAGACAAGTGATGGCTTTCCCTGTACAATAGACCCAGTAGATCCAGTTGATTATGCCCGCGCTCATGATAGGGATTAAGTTTATGGCGTGAGGTTCAGTTCCTTATCTAGAAGCATACCTGGATATATACTCATAGTGGCTTCCATACCTATCTCCGGTAGAGTTAACAGCATATCAACCTATGACTAGTAGACCCATACCGAGTTCCTCCTTATGATCGTAGTAGAGATTCATACCTCACACGTGATCGAGACCTATACCCCTCCCCTTCCGCGAACCGCTTGCAGCTTTCGAGCCGGTTTGAGTTTCCTTCTTTCGAGCTGTAGTTTCTTCCTTCTCGAGGAGCTAGAGCAGTAGCAGGAGAATCGGGAGGTGAGGAAGAAAAGAGATGCCATTGCCGGTCGAGCTCTCGTAATTGATCGCAACTATGTCCATTCCATTCTGGCTAGCGATGAGGGGAAAACTCGCCCAATGTATGGTGCTAATTGCAACACGCCACCTACACGATTCACTACATAGGTCTAGGGAAAGCAGGATAATCCGGATCTTCATCCCTCGATATAAAGAAGGCAAGAATGATAAGCATTCGGGCCTCTAAAGCAAGATTAAAATGTCCTGTTGGATAAGGAGACCTAAAACACCAGTCAAGGTTTTCAGGTCGGTAACAAAGGGCCATCATTCTTTTTAAGTCTGCGCATGAATGATCCACTTGCCGCCGCTGACGTGACCATCCCCAATAGATATGCCTCGATCGGTGGCAGATCCACTATAGGGAGAATGTGTTGGGAGACGACCTCCCGCCACGGTAGTATGAGCCTTCCATTTCCTTGATGTTACACAGACAGGATGCGCAACGGAGGGTAGTACGAGGTGACTGAGAGCATTACATTAGAAAGAATAGAAAGATATGTTAAAAAGAACGAACCAAGGATGGCCTCGGCGTATCGGTTGGTGTTGCGGCCTTTAACCTGCTTAGCCAAGCTCCCCCGCCTTCACGCCCAGGTGAAAGCCTTACTTCTATTCCTTACTTTAAGGCTTTCTTATCCTAGCTAACACACTGCATTTGACACTCCCTAGGGCAGAAGGGGGAGAGTGATTCAATACCAAACAAGGAGGCGCTAACTGCCACTGTTGCCGGCTTCTTCTATTGAAAGACGAGCTCCTTCACTTTCACTTCCCCGCTGTCCTTGCTTGGCTAGCTTGCTTCGAAAGCTGTCATGTAAGAAACCAAAGAGGACTGCTACCGTAACTGAAGGAAAGGGGAAGAAAGAAAGAAAGCTCCTAGCTAGAGAGTGATGCTTCTAGCGTATGCCGGTAAGAATTCAATCTTTGGTGAAATAAAAATCATTGCGAGAGGAAGCCTCCTAGTAGCTAAGGTGAAGCCTGATTTCGTGTGGTTTACGACTTTAAAAGCGCTTTCTTTCTTTCTTCATCTGCCCCATCTATTTACTTAGCTGACAATCGTATAGAGCGTGATACCTGCCCTCTAAAATGGGATTTAGGAAGCGGACTCCTCGCCCTATAATAAAAGAGCTCTATGTAGCGCTTTAGCTTTTGCGCTTTACAAAGAAGGAGCTAAGCAAGGGCTGCTATGCTTCAAATCTGCTAAGAGCATGTCCTCTTCTGAAAAGGTGATGGCTGTGGTTGGCTTTGCTCCTTGCCTACAAAGCGGAGCGAGTTCAGTCGTCTTCCACTAACTAAAAACGAGGCGCTAAGAAAGAAGAAGTTCAGTCAACGCTAGGAACGAGTTCCGGGCTAAGGACGAAGCAAGTGCTTTAACCCTCCTATTGATTCTTTCTGGTAAATCCCTCTTCGCCTCGAGTCTGGTAGTACTAAAAAGGTTTGCTGCTCTTCTTCTTTCTGAAAGATAGCTTTTCTTTCGCCTCTCGAAAGAGGCTACGTACCTGTTAAACGATAAGCGCTACGCTTTTCCCTAGGACTTTTACTTCTTGTCTACAGCAGTTCAAGTACGAGAAAATGAATTCCTCTAGCTAAGTTCCCTGTCGAGAGGGAAGAAAGGAGAATTGACTTCGGGGCTTAAGGTAGTTCAGTCACCCTCAGGTCATAATAGAGTCTAGTATGACATCGGTAGGAAGATAATGCAGCTAAGCCGAGACTTGCTTCTGAGGCATTTCAGACTTTATTTGCTGTTGCCGATATGATCTTTTCTCTTGTTTCAGAAGTGGAGTTTGCTGCTATCGTAGATAAGAGTGACGGAATTGATAGAGCTAAATCCAATCCTATTCCCTAGCTAGGTTTGAAAGGAAAGAAGAACCGCAGCTCGATTTGAGATGAAATCTGGCAATAGCTCTAGGGCAGGTTCTGCACCTGATAAGAGAGTTGGGATTGAGCTATAGAAGCTATTTGACCTACGTGAACACTTCAGCTAGAAAGACAGTATTGATAATTCAATACATTCTATTGACAAAGACAGGAAAGACATGCTGTCATATTCGAAATAATAATAAACGCTCGTTCCCATCCTGATGCATTCTACGCCTGATCTCTCGATCATTGCTACCAATAGATGATCTAGTAAGACAAAGCCTTGAACCAGGTAACCCGTCATGGGAAACCACCTTGGTAGCTTTGCCCTCTCACAGAGCCTTCAGTATCCCTGATAGAAAGAATCAAACGTCGAATGGTCCGAATGAATGCTACATCAGGAGCCGAGTTGACTTCACTCCCGGTGACCCGCCGTCGTAACAGCACTGTGGGCGGAAGTTACTATGTGATCACGGCTTCCGACACAGCATTCATCCAGACAAGCCCATTGGCTTTTCGAGTAGAGAAAGGTGGAAAATCTTTTCTAGGAGGGCAATCATTGAGTTAAAAAACGTGTATATAATATGTAAATACCTGGTCGATACCATATCTCAAAACAGGAGAAGCAGACTGATCGTACAGGTCGATACCATATCTCAATCTAGGAAGCAGTTCCTCTACAGCGCCGGATCCGACAGTGGAAGAAAGAAGAGTCTCGTTCAACCTCCTTCCAAGATTTGATGATTCTATACCAGCTTACCAAACTGACAATTTATCGTTCTATTGGATCGTTGTGAGTCCCGTTGACTGAGATTGGTTCACTCCGTCCTGCCTTGACTGCTTGACTTCTTCTTCTGCCTTGAACACGGACTCCTCATCATATAAAATATTCTATCTTAACTGGCTCGTGAGCAACGACGATCAAAGAAGAGAAGGAAATGCCCGACTTCAGTCAAAGACAGGTAAGGGGATAAGAAGATCAGTCTTTTTCCTCTGCAAAGCTATCGAAGAAGAGGAATAGAAAGGTTCATAATAAGCTAATAAGCTTTCGCCCGGGAACAACCTTATTTTCTCTATCTGCTTCGTCGAAGTCGGAAGGAGATCTTTTTGTATCGGTATGCCATTACTGCTTGAATAAATACCTTCACTTCGGTTAGCTTTGCTTGACTAATCGATGGAAAACCTATCTTGCTTGATACTTGAGAAAATTCATTATAAAGGACCTCCGTCTTTAGAATAAAAAGAGATTACATTCAAAAAACTGAAACTAGATTGCTGGCAACTGCAACAGGACCTCCAACTCCAAGCGCAAGGAAGGAAAGAGCCGGGGCCGGGAAGATAGAAGCTATTCAAATTGTGGAACTTCAACCCCAGGTAAAGGAGAAGCATTGTAAGGACGAAGCACTAGGATTAGCGAAATGGGAGTTGCTTAACTAAAAGCCTATTACATTAAAGTGTTACATCTATTACAAGCCTTATTCCGTCTTAGCCTTATACACGCCATATCTGACCTATCCAAGCAGAAATGCCTGGAAAAGTCATTCTCTTAGGTCTGGCCTCACAACTGTAAGGAAAAAGAGGCCTTAGGCCTGCAAATGCAGAACCCCTACTTGATTAAGGGGCAGGGACTGCTTAAAGTAAAGGTTTAAAAAGGATCGCTGGGGAACTCCTTCGTATGGACCACAAAAAAAGAGGACTCCAACAGGCTCGCAGACAGAATCAATGGCTGGAAGAGGAGGGGCTCACCTTAGAACTGTTATAAAAGCTATCCCTATGGTATGCCTGTTAGCTCTTATGCTCGGTATTAAGTGTAGAAATGATAGCACTCCAATTGGAAGGCTTTCAAACTACCTAGCTTTTACTCGCTCGAAAGCATTAGCAGTTTAAGGCGAAAGAAAAGACAAGTAATCTTTCATTTTTCTACTGGGCTTAAAAAGGACTAGAAATGGCTCGCAGAAAGAAGAGATCCAATTCCAACTTCCATTGAAACACAGGAACTGAACATTCTTCCACATGGAAGGCAGAACGCATGACAGATGATATGACAGGGCTTGCGGAAGCACTACAAAGGGCAGGAGTGGACCAAGAGCCAAAGCCCAATAGTTCTACCAAGCAAAGTATATTGGGCCTGTAAGATCGTTAGCTTGTTAGCTTATTAGAAAGTCAAACAACTGGCTATGCAACTCCAGGAGATGAAAATACAACTCTTTCTTTCAATTCTTTAGAAAGAGGAAGTGCGTTAGCACTACAACTCGATTAGATGGGCTTTCAACAGGAGGAGCTTACCTTTACCTTAAGACTCAAATTGGGCTTTTTTACTTTCTTGAAAAAGGGACAGCTCTCACTGGAACACTCGCTGTAACAAGGGATGAAAGCACTTCACCTGAACCGACGTAGAAGCACTGATTAGAATAGCCCGAGAGAGCTAGCCCGGATAGTTATTGCTGCTGCCTTTCCTAAGAGGGGTGAGGTATGAGAGACTTCCACAGGTTTTGGCTTACTTTGCTTTCTAGCTTACCCGAGAACCTTCGACGTCAGATGGTGAAGAATTAGAATGAAACCCTCCCTCCAAGCATAGGGAGACCTGGAAATAGATACTCATAAGCACTCAAGTAATATGAGATATTTTATCAATTCACTCAAGGAATGGAAATGGCACGGGTAATCCCTTATGATATATGATAAAAAACTTTATTAAACGGAACAGGCTCTAGCCCTTGCCTTAGTCCTCTCTTGCGCGCTTGAAAAAGAGGTAGAAAGAGTGGCTTACCTAAGATCCGTTGCTTTCGTTACTATCCCAGGCTTTCTTGCGTAAGGAATCTAGCTTTCAAACTGACTTGCTCGCCTAAGGACTGCAACAGGCTCGTTAGATTAGGGGTTTGCTAGATCAGAAGTAGAATTGCCTGAACCATCACTGGCGATAAAAACGACTCCCCCTGCCTTGAAGAATAACTGTAACCTAGCTTGAACTCTAACCTTGCCTGAAATGAAAACTAGCTTTCTATAAGCATTTTAAAAAGCTTGTCCCACAGAAAGGGACGGAGTTGCTCGACGACTAATCAATAAGCAAGGAGAGAGACATCTTAGGAAAGGACACTTTGAAAATAAAAGGGGCTAGGAGGCTGGGGTAAGAAAAGAAACCTGTAAAAAATTCAATCGTATAAAAGCTAGTTGCTCACCTGGATCGACAAGCAAGGAATTAGGAAACTTATCCTTTTGCTGCATTTAGAAGGGCTTGCGTAATTGGAAGTCTTACAAAAGGAATAGAATATTATGGAATGGCCTTAAGAAGGACTACAATTTCTACTGGTTATGGGTAGGCAACTACTTCTTCAGCATAATATTAAGCCGAGACTACCACTAGAAAAATTTCCCAAAGATAATGAAAGACGCGACGTATCCCGGAAAAAACTTGCTCACATTCGATCATAGGGGCACTCCCAAAGGCAGGACTGGCTGCAAGAGAAGTAATTAGAATAGGCTTTTAGAACTGCCTTACTAAAATCCCTCTTCCTCCGGTCTAGCAATTTCATCCTTCTTAACACTGGAGCAAATATTCCTGCTTTTGTCCTAGCAAAGACTGCAACTTGCTCGAAAGTAGAAGGACTAGAAAAGGCTCGTCTGGATCGGACATGAAAAGGAACCGCTGGAAAAGAGAATGCTGGAGAGCTTGAGAACTCACTTGCTTTAGGGACCTTGACCAGCGAGGACCTCACAATGTATGGATGGGCTGGACCGTCAACGAAAGCCACTCCAACAGACTCAGAGATGGGATTTGCCCTTTCTTCCAGTTGACTGGATGGCACTCGCTCAAAGGCAGAAGCAATGGCTACGGAGGAGGCTTACCTCAAGACTCTAAACGGCTTGTAGGCGTACGGAATGGAAATGCATGCTGGATGAATAGAGCTCCCAACGGCTGGAAAGCTACTTTCATGGGAACCTAACTAACTAACTAGTGCCCCACCCAAGCTCTCAGAACCCTCGTAGGAAACCCCTGTATGGAAACCTGCTTTCTCTTTTTCTTGTTTTAGGCTTGGATCTATGGGCCCAACCCCATATCCCTGCTCGAAGAGATGGTCATCTGCGCTTCACAGCTACTGGTGTCATCACCCTGCAAAGAGGTGGAACCAACCAAGATGTATGTCGTCCGACCCAACCTCAGACTCTTTCTTCCCGACCTATTTGACTCTCTGGCCGCAGTTATTTAGGTGGTATCCCGAGATTGAAGAGATCAAATTCCTCCCGGGAACACACGAAACAAAGATATGAACTAGGTAAATAGAAATGGAAAAGAGATGTTTCCAATTCATCAAAATCAGAAGCTTTTTCTACATCCATATGATCTACTAAAGTAGATCGGTATTGCCCATATAATGAAAGCAGATCTTGGTCCATGGGGTCCCAAGAAGGTAAAAACTCCAACCTGTCCGATGCTTCTTCGGCCAAATACGATATACAAGTGGGACCTGCACTATGAGCAAGCTGTGCGAAAAACCGCTTCTTTTTTCCGGTTTCGCAACAACTTGGGCGAAATGGGGTTCTACCGGGAAACCATGGATTTTTTAGTTTTCGCCATTGGTTACTGGTCGAGCCACTGGAATGGAATGAGATAAGAATCTCTGGAGATCTTTCCTCTCCACTTACTCGTAACAGGCTTTCCCTCTGTAGAAGACTTCTTCCGAATGGCATATTTTTCCTATTTTTTCCTCGATCTTCAAAGAAGACTGACTCCTCCTACTCCTCCTTCTCCTTTAGGATGGGATCGTCGTTGGTCCTTCTTTCGCTAAACCATCTCTAGTTACCTCTCCTCTATACGTCTTCTCTTCCTTCTTTAGTTTTGTCTGCCCTATGCATAGAAAGTACTGCGCTATAAAAGGGTCATAAAATTATGCCTTCTCTCTCAAACGTCTTGGTATTGGATCCGCTTTTTTCCAAAGCAAATACAACGGGTACACTAATTGGTTAGCTTCCTTCCACATATTGATAGAACTCTCGATAGGTCGGAGATCTCGTCCCGAGGGTTCCCAACTCTTTGATTAGATCTTCGAGACGGGATTTTAACAAGTAACGACGATGGAGTATTTCTGTATAAGAACTTATCTCACAGGGTTCAAAATCCTTTATTTTTTCCTCCAAGAAGTCATAGGCCTCCTCTCGGATGTTCTTGTCCCGTGAAGGAG